TCCCAGTTGTTCGAGTTGGAAAGCAAGCAGGAAAGGGCAAGTATGGAAGATCTCGCTAGCGTTCTCATCTCTGTACTGAATGATTGAGCTACCCATGCTATGACGGAACTACTCCACTGTCAACTGATCGAACTAGACTGATCTAGCGACACTAGCATCTATCCATCAAGGAACTGAGCTATGCCAGCCACGGATGTCGCTCTGACTGAACTACCGAGACTGACTGACAAACGAACCCAGCTCTCACAGACCTAGCTATACTACTTAATTACTGATCCATGCTACCTATTTTAGTGCGCTAGGTAGGAGAGGGAGACAAAAACTACATTGCTATACCTGAATCAGTTTGACTCAATGCTTGCACCCCTCTGTCAGCATAGAAGGAAGGTTTTCACTCCCGTTGAAAAAGAATAAATGCCCTAGCTCAGCTTCCTAGCATGACACATCAGCTACGCCATCAGAGACTGGAATGATCCTCCACTTGCTAGTCAGGAAATATCACCTTATCTTCTTTATTAAGATTTAAAGCAGTCAGTAGCTTACCTTCGGTTAGCTCTCTTTCTACTGCATTCCTTCTCTTATATAGGATAATACAATCGGTCTATCCAAACGGAACTCTTCTTTCCTCTGCTTTCTTCTTCGATTTCCTCCTTCTTATTGAAGAATCAAATGGTCAAGTTCATATTATGGATAAATATAAAGTAAGGCTAGGCCCCGAAGAAAGGGACAAGGAATGCCCTTTGATTTGAGGGAGTCAATGTATACTGTTTGCGACGTGAATCGAGGAAGCTTTCGCCTAGAAGTAGAAGAACTCTTAACGGCACGAAGCTTTGTAAGTGCCTGGCTTGCTTCCCATAGGCTAAAGATGCCTACACTGGCTTAGCTTTTTTTCAGTTTGAAGAAAGAGGGTTATGCTGCAATTGAGGTTGGGCCATGAGTGACGAGAAGAAATCAACCGCAATGCTTTCTATATCCTTGGGATCCGTCTTCCGTGGAATCCAACAGACGATCGATTCTATTTCGAGCCCTCAAGCCGAAAGATAGGGCTTTAAAGCATGCAGGATTCAATCGAAGAAGATCAATAGAGGTAAAAGTTTACTGGGGTTCCAAACTCTTCAAACTCTAGGAACATCGGGGGAAAAACAAAACTGCCTTTGCCGCCAAGGGATGATTCACCAGTCCCATCCCTTTCTAGCCAGGGTGATTCCTGGATTTATGACACTTATGGGAAGAACGGCAACGGCGAGGAAACCTCTTCTTTGGCCCCGCAACCGGCTGCTACTCCTACCTTCCGGCATTGCTGCGCCTGTGCTTTAATTTAAAGGGTCCAGCCCAGCATTGACAACGTTCAAAGTTCGCCTATGCGTGGTCTCCTTACTTCATGACTTCAAGAAGTTCTCCGGTGAAACTAAGAGAATCTGGGAAGCTGGCTAGTCTATGAGTGCATATCAGTCTATCCTCTGTCTTTTCCCTGGCCTGGCTCAGACTCGCGCGCTACAACGCCAGTGACAGGTTGGATAGCCTAACGTGCATTGCATGGGGTGGTGTCAAAGTGAGTTTTCTTGCTTTACGACAAGCCTCTGAACAAGGCTTCTCTTCTGACCGTCTTCCAGCTTGAATCCAATCCGAAGTGAAGAAAAAACGAGAAAGCCTTCCACTTTCAGAAAAGAGCTTAGTTAGACCCTTCTTCGAGAGATCAGACGATTGTAGAAGACGAAAACATCGTCTTCTTTTCTTGTCTTAAAATTGCACATGCTGTCGGGAGAGATTACCTTCTTGTTCAGTCTAAACCTTCTTTCGCTTTCATAGCGGAGGACGACCCCACAATGATGTCCTTTTATTTTAAGGCTTTGACCAACTAAACCTCAGAGAGTAGCTCTTCCTTATTAGGCAGAGTCTCTATGAGCCAGGTAGGCCCTATATCAGATCAGTCGTAGATCAGTGAGTGAACAATGAGGCTATGCTTTCTACAAGGCACTGTAAGCTCATGCTTGAGGAATGGTTCCCCCAAATCCTCCTTCAAGCCAAGCTAGGGGATGGCTGGTTGGGACACCTAACGATAGACACCAACCATGTAAGACCTCTAAACTTGCTATAAAGCGCATTCTTTTAGCCTTTTAGTGATTCCCGGGTGAAGGCGTTAGAGGGATACCGATCAACAGGTCGACATTGGATTGGCCAACGAACTATATATCTGTTAAACGAGAACCTAGCCTCATTGGTGATTGATCACATAAGGTCTGAAAAGCGCTTTATCTATTCTATCACTTCCGCTTTCGTTTCTTTCAGAACCTGCTCATCTCAACCTGACAGCTGACTGGCTGCCTTACCGACCGGAATGATTGAAGAATTCAATTGAACAAGGGGCCAATGACTCCCTTCTTTACGTGCCTTACACCCCTGACTGCGACACTGACTTACTTGATTGATTCATTCTTTTATTTCGCGAGGGCTGACTAATCTCCTCTTCTTCTACTCATAAGAACCAAAACAGGCACTCGTAACCGTCCCTAACCTCTGTCTCTAACCTATTCCCTTTCCTATGTCCTTTTACCCTTTGAACAGCAACCGGAACATGGTCCTAGCCCACAATGCCCATGAAGAACAATAACTCACTTTTTTTCATATTCCTTTTCTTTTGATATAAGAAAGAAGACTTTGAGTTTAGGCTCAGAACAAATGGAAAGAGAATGGAACCAGCAAGGCTTAAAAGCGCCTCGATCCAATTTGCGACCCACCTTGAGTTATTTTCCCCCCCACACTCGGGATTTTCAATACCTTCTGTAATCAAAGCTTCTGTAGTAAAGTGGAAGGAAATCTGAGACAAGTGTTCTGGCAACTGCAACGCTCCCTGAAAGGTCTAACTCATCCGCCGTTTCTGATTCAAAAATAAAGACTCAATCATATGTCTGTCCCCCTCTTCCTTTGGTTGAGCTAGCCCACGGGCTTCTTCTCTCTTATTTGTCCGTCCGCAGGGGAGGAAGCTCTCCTATATCATTAAGAACCGGACCTAGCATCTTTGGTTCTCGCATCCAAAATAAGTGGGGTGCTTATGCCGAAGTAGTTGGTGAAGTGCGCCAATGGGTAGGGAGGAAACGTAAGGGTTTCATTTAGCCCACGTTCCAGGCCAAGAAAGAGAGTCTACGAGAGAGTTCGTTTGCTGCCTGTCTGTGTTGTCTAGGCTCTTGAACAAGCCGACATGCCCTAGCTTACTGACAGGGATTCCTTCGCCGATCAAAGCTTTTCCGCTTTGACTGTGAAGGAGGAACCCCGCAAGTATATTCATTGCCCGAGAGATCAGCAAGTTCAGAGTGCGTGTTTGTGACCTAGTATTGGTACTACCTTCGACCGAGAAATTGAGAATTGAGAGAATGCATCTAAAGTTGCCTAAATCGTTTTCAGGTTCTATGAAGCTCTTCCTATCATCTCTAGTATGCAGCGACCCGCAGACCTGGCTATCGGCACGCCTGCACTGCCGGCTCTGGAGAGAGTGATCCTCGGGTGACTGAACTACCCTACCTTGAGAGTAGGGGTAGGCCTAAGCTCAATGCCCTTACTCAACCACCAAGAGCAACTAGAGTAAAGGCGTAATTTGCACCTCCAACAGACAAAACAAAGGCTTTTGGATTATCCTAGTAAAAGAGCGAAAAGTCATTTAGAAATAAAGGGTGCCCCGGGGTAAAAAGTCTTAGTTCTGGGAGCTATTCCATTTTTTTCCCTATCTCTAACTCTAAAAGGGTTCGACTCAATATTCTTGAAGGAATCCTTTAGCTACTAATAACGCTTTCTATCTCTCTACCGAGCCATCTGCTTTATGCTTGATCTTGTAAATCCACTTGCAGCCAATGGCTTCTTTCCCTGCAGGCAATGAGACTAAGTCTTATTCTTTTTTTCCTGGGCATTGATTTATTCCTGTATAGCATCTCTCCAGCAAGAATGATTGGAGGCTTTGGAGTATCCAAGATTCAGGTTCATGAGAAGATTGAACTGACATGAGGTAAGCTCGATCTTTTGGGGAAAACGATATAGTTGATAAGATCAAAATCCTTCAACAGGATAAGAAACCTGAGAGAGGGATCCAGAATCTGAGGAGGCGACTGGAAGGGAAGCAACTGGGCTAGGCTGCTGATCTTCTGGAGTAGCCTGACCCTGGGAAAGAGACTGTAATCGCCGCCGAGAAGAAAGATGCTGTGCCGGGTGACTGGAATCCTCTGAGGTCAGCTGAACAGGCTGACAATCGGCAGAAAATGCTGAGCAAAGCTGCTGGCCTGAAGAGTGAGGCTGATCCGTAACATCAACTGCAGAAGAATGAGGAAAAAGTTTATGAACAGGAGAAGGCCGCAATACATCTCCATCATCATTCTCCCCCGGGGCTGATTAATTAGGTTAAGGAAAATATGAGGCGACTCCATTTCCATTAAAGAGAGCATTAAGGATACATCGAGTCTCTTGGATTTCACGTCATAGCATCTATACCCGGACTGAGCATATCCAAGAAAGACACAAGTGGTTGCCTTGGGGACAATTTATCTATTAACTGCGCAGGAATATGAACAAAACACGTGCATCCAAAGACTCGAAAATGCCTATAGTACAGTACTGCCCCAGTAAGAAGTTCGTGAGGCTGGATGGAATGAAGCTTCTTCCCCCCAAAAAAGGAGAGAGATGTCCCGTCCCTTCTTTATGCACATCTACATAGCCAGACACAAAGGTGTATAATATAATCCGGTCAAAATCTGCGGTTCTTTAAGTTCATTCATTGTAGGGTCTCTTACTTGTTCTAGTGGCTCTGGCAAAGGCCAACCGAGAGGGGAGAACGAATGGCTTAGGAATCGACCGGTTCCGAGCAGACTCGTGGAGCTTGGATTATCGTAGAATAAGAGGGGCCGTCTTAGGAAATGACTTAGTTTAACTTAAAAGACAGATGCCGCCGCTGCGAGGCGAGGGAGCAACTTGTCTGGTTTTTCGGTGCACTCATTCCCCTTACGAGAATGAAATGAGGCCCCAGCTTGACTCGAGACCAAGACTCCTTACAACTCGCACCAATAGCGGCACTGAGCGGCCGGAGATTGATGGAAAGGGCAGCCCCTCTCCCCCCCTAGCCGCCTACCTACTCGTGTTCGTAGCTCGATCGGAGGTCAAGACTGTGGTCCGGCGGAAAAACAGAAGTCATCCGTATGTTGTGATACGTGAATTGCTCAGTAGTGCTTCGCCACTACCGTAGCTGGCGGAAATAGCTTAATGGTAGAGCATAGCCTTGCCAAGGCTGAGGTTGAGGGTTCAAGTCCCTCCTTCCGCTCCTGGCTTCGTCGTTTAGTGGTAACGAGTGGAGTACATAAGCCCCTTTAGAGATAGGGGGGAGCAGCAAGGCAGCCCCTTGTTTGTATAGGGTTCAAAATCTATCTTACTAATAAGAAGAAAGGGGCAAGCTAAAACAAACCTACTCCTAACAAGTTGCTGGCTTTTCATCAGCCGTTGCGCGCTAGCGCGCTTCGCTTTTTCAACAGGTAGCCCCAGGCTATCTCAATCTCATAAATGAAAATCAAAAAAAATCAAGCAAGTAGGGGCTAACACTAGCTAGCTAGCGTTTTCCCTTACTAGTCAAGGGGCTGATAGTTGTAGCGCGCAGTGTACTAGTGAATAGGAAAAGCGAATTGAGATTACTAATGACGGACGGAGGTTGAGGATAGACTGATCTACTCCCACTCTTCACCTCTTGGCTCACCTGGGATACGTAGACCCTCGCCCTTGTCTCCTTCGCCGGAGACTTCAAATGATGGGAATCCTATCGATAAAGAAGAGGCATAAGCATCGCCTCTCGATCCAATCCGTCTTCCCTGGCCTCCCCAACACACTCTTGATACGAAAGAAACCTCCCACCATAGAGAAGAGATCTAAAGTCTGGGTCCCCTCGCCTCCCTTGAACCTGAACTGGTCGAGAGAGACGCACCACATTTGAGTTCCTTCGAATCGAAACCCCCAACTAGAGATTCAATTCCAGAACCTAAACAACTCAGTTGACCGTGACTGGAAAAAGGGAAGGTCCACCAATGATTGATAGGCCATTCCCCCCTATCCGTCTCTTGATCCCTCATTCCACTAATCCGTTGTTACTGATTCATTCAAGGCATAGACTCCCCATTTCTTTGTCTTATCTTATTAGCGCAGGTGTTCGTCAACGATGAAAGTCGCTGAACTTAAGACTCGAGTTGAGAAAGAGGGCTAGGCCCCGGGAGGGCTTTCAGGGACTGGGGAAGACGGGTGGATTATAGAGCTAGAGGCAAATCGAAGGGTTGTCCATCAGGCTCTATGTTAATTGAGCTCGACTGGGCCGAAAAAAAGAAAAACTTCTCCTATCGCATCATTAACCGGTGTAGGATTAAAGATCAGGTCCAGGATTCGAGTCAAATCGACCTTCCCTCTCATCTCAGGGTGAGGCAAGGAATTGTTTCAAATGTTCCTTGTTCAATATCTCGGCTGCTTAAGAAGTTGGACTAGTTGCTCCCCCGACCCGGAGTGGATTCTAGGGGAAGAGCCTCACCTTGCAGTAGGAAAGTGTTCGTTCTTGGGACGGGTTCAAACTGGACTGAAGGGAGGAGGAATTGTTTACTCCGATCTTCCTGGGGATTCATCACTGGCTAGGGCTTTCGAATCAAAGCAGGGGCATCTGCTATGTTGAGGGAGTAGTAGATCGTCGATTGAAGAGCCAGGTCAGTAAACTTCTATTGATTATTGATTCGACTCTAGGGACTCCTAGCAGCAAACTTGTATAAATATAAAGGGGCCCCCATAGATATGCAGGAGATGCCAGCCGGATCGACCAACAAATGATAGGCCAGAAAGATGGGTTCATTCGACTAATTAGTGATCCCTGGGCCTACCTAACACAGATGTCCCTGAAATAGGGGATTGGTGGATCGGAAAGCTCAGGCAGGAGTAGGACATTCCATACCCATACAAAGATTTCTGATCTGCTAGCTGGTGGTCCTCTCAAATCCCATTTTTTCATCGACAGGTAGGGTGAATTCTAAGGTTCCTTATTCCGGTTGTAGTTGTAAAGCGGAAGAAGAGGGAGAATGGGCGCAGCCCCACCAGCAGCCCGCGTTTCCGACCCGAAAGGAATTGAAAATGAAAGAAGAATCTGTGTGCACTATCTATGGAGTGGAGTGACTATCCAACATCTCCTCTTCCCTATCTCTCCCTTTTTTGCCTTCGGCTATTGCCGGCTGGCAACGCTTGGCCCAAGATTGGATTTGTTTGAAAACAACCAAGGTGGCGTTCATCCAATCTTTTATGCCTAATTACTCTTTTTGGAAAGGAAAAGGAAGGAATGCAGGGAAGAACTCTTTCCACTGGTTCTTGAAAGCTATCAATCCACGCTTCCCCCATATTTATTCTCCCTCTCGCATCGGTTCTGCATCAGATGATGAGCCCATGCGAAAACTTTCTCTTTGATTTTATTGGCGCCCGATAGCGATAGGTAGGCTATTAGATTGAGTCGAAAGCCTACCAACGCATAAAGGTGGAGATTCGAGCGAGAGCTCAAACGGGGGAGGCGAGAAGATCTTGATCGACCACTGTTCTGACATAGTGAGAAATACTTTTCAAAATTCGATCAAATCGATCGAGAATCTCATCATCTCTTAGGTGGGCCAACCGACCGAGTTGGGCTGGGCGTCCATGTCACAGAACCTTTCTCTAGCCAAGAATCCCATTATTGATCGAATCGGGGCGGATCCAGCAAATGAAAAATCTATCGTATTAAGACTCAGAAAAAAAACCTAGAAAAGAGGAAGAGTCACTAAGACAAGAGCTAGGTAAGCAAGAAGGCGAGGCAAGGGGCTCTCCATCTCTAGGAAGATTGTGTCCAGGATCTGGTAATCTAAGCCTTGCTTCTTCTGGTCGGCTCGTATTAGCCTGTGCTTTATTACAGGTAGTCATTCCCCCGTTCCTTTAGTCCTTTCAAGGGTACTTGAATCAACATTCAACTATTCTATATTATGTCTTTCTTTCTGAAGGGCTTGCGGTTCATTACACCAATTCAGTGAACTATTGAAGCTATCGAGAGAGTACCAAATGCTGACGGTGACGAAGCAGAAAATAAGGTGGACGCAGAGCCAACGAGTTCAGTCGAACAGCATAACGAGTATAAGGTTACAGAAGCCTTCGCCAACTTTGATAGGCATAGCATTGCAAGCAAATAGAGCAGAGAGCTTACCCTTTCTTTCTATTAGAGTCGCGAGCTTGTTGTAGTCGGTCCTAATAAAGTAAAGGGAGAACCTTGCTGCTTACTTGCTATATCCCCGCGTCCTTGCACGGCTCGGCTCGTTCTTCGAGCCCTGCTTCTCCCTTCCCCCTATCCCCGTTCCTACCGTCCAAAACAGGCCTATGGAGTATAGCCAAGTGGTAAGGCATCGGTTTTTGGTACCGGCATGCAAAGGTTCGAATCCTTTTACTCCAGATTATGAACACCCGATCGGATCTGTCAAGAAGGAGCTGAGCCTTGTTGTGATTCCCCTTAATCAACCTTTCTTGTTCTCTGTCCGAATACCTCTTCCCTGAAGCCTCTTTCCACTTCCAGAGGGTCTTTCGTTATGGGTAAGGCAGATGTTATTATAGAATAGAAGTCTTGCTAAAGGAACAGGAAGCACTGCTCTCTCCATCCACTTTAAGATGAAGGAGTATACTCTATACAGATAGTCGACGTCAACCCGGAAAAGGAGGACTCTCTCAATACCTAAACAGACTCCTCTCATTGTTTGGTTGGTTCTTCATGGTTATCCTCTGACTATTTGATCTCCTATCACTGGCCGGGAATAGGAACAGCTCGAATCCCTTCCTATAGAGAGGATATGTTAATAGTTTCCTACGACTTTTGATCTTTCTTTCCTTTATGCCTGTCCTTATGAGTCTTCTTTCTTCGTTCATTCCTCTCCGGAAGGCAAAGAAAAAAAAGATGATGAATGTGCAAACCAGTTCATCCTTTCAAGCATTCCAGCAAAGAATAGGTGATTGCTGGATGAGAAAGTTTCTCCAAAATAAAAATAAAGGAGCTGGTCCTTTAGAAGCCGATCAACCTCACCAGTTTGGGAACGAACATTAGAGAGGAATCCCTTTGTCTTAGCTCATCTAGCCGGCGGATTGCTTTTCATAGCAAAATTGGAAAGATCAGAGTCGACATTCTTGGATGACTCTCTCTTAAATAAGAGAAAGAAAAAGCTTAGGTTTAGGAGTTGAGAAGAGTTCTCTGCTTTCAGAGCCTAGTTTCGTACCAAAGGGTTGAGACTTTCCTTCTGATCCTAGTTCTTGGCACTAGGAAGAGATCTATGAATATCCCAGTTTAAGTAGAGAGGGCGCAGCCTTAGAGCAGACTGGAAGGAAAGCTTGTGGGCAGAATCAATCACCGAGAACCATAAGGAAAAGGAAGGGCATCGCTACAAGGTTGGCTTTACTTTATTAACTAGGAATTCCTAGTCTCATAGGATAAATGGCTTCAGGGCGATTCGGGTCGGACTTGGTGAAGTCGGAAGGTACTTCCAAAGGATGGTAGGATTTCTCAGATCAGAATGAAAGTAGACCTCTTCGGATAGACCAATTAGAAGAGAGAGATGCCATTGACTTGGAACTTCGTACCTGCGTCTTTGTTCGGTAGCAGGTCCTGAGAACATTACCAACTCACAGCACCAGGACTTACTGCTTTTGATTTAACCACTGCCTTTTCAACTCCACCACCGGCTGACTCTTCCTAGTAAGAGGCTACTAACAAAGCTAAGAGCTCGACTCCAACCTCTAGATCAGATCTACTTCTAAAGCTACTAGCTACGTTCAGGGGCGAAGATCCTTAGTTCACTCCTTATTCATTCAATTCAACAAGGCGCTCGGGGGACGAAAGGAGAGCCAATGGCGAAACCAAAGAGAGAGGCGGCCTGGTGGGGACACCACGATACGATAGGGGATAAGGGCTCCTCGGAGAATCTATAATCTATCAATAGAAGTCTCTTCACCACATGATGATACCCATGCTCGAAGGGGAACCTTCCAAGCAGGATTTGAGTTCTATAGCTATACAACTCTGGGGAATCGGCGTGCAAGAGCGTACTGCAGAACTATGACCCATACAGTGGAAGCTCTGGTCCCACTAATTTACCTAAGCAGGTCTCCTTAAGTTAAGTAAGTGCATGTCCTTTCTTTTCCTTATGGTTGGGGAACCTACCGATGAAGATTCTCTCTACGGCAATATAGATGAACAAGCCATGGACACTCTTTTCATCCGCCGAAGAGACCAAGATGAGGACTTTGATAGCCGCGCTAATGACCATTTCAAGGTTAGGTCTTTTCCTACGATCTTTTGACAGAAGGGGCCTATGGTTTCATATAAAAGAATCACACGAAAACCTAGCCCGTGGATGATTCCTAACGAGGCCCCAAACTAGCGAGACAACGCAGGATTTGTCTAGAGCTTGGCACCAACCTTTGGAAATTCCTTACTACTTAGACTGATTCTAAGCCTTCTTCTTTATACCATCTTCCACCTCTGGCCTTCTTGTGTGGCCTGTGCAAGTCTAGTTTCGTTGGTCCCAATAGCGGTGTAGATAGACCGACTTGTTTGAAGGTACAGGTGGTCTCCACTCTTGTTATAAGATAAAAGTGGGTTAATCTTCCTTTTCCTTTAGAGGAAGACCATCAACAGTGGAACTAAAGCAGCAATCGGAGGGTTTCTTCCTTTCTTCTGAAGACTACTAGAAGTATTCTTTCGGCCTTAACCAAGGAGTTAGTCCGGGCTGGCTAATAGAAATAGCTATGAGTCGGAAGCTGAGAGGCCAGAGAAAGCTCTATCTCTTGTTGACCTAAGAGCTCCTTCTTTCGGCCTGTGCAAGTCTAGTTCTTAATCTCCTGAGTTCCCGCGCTGACCATTCCTTATGAAGTAATGGACGTAGCCACTGCTAATAAATTCTTATGCGTTGTTAGCTTCTTCTTTACTCTTCTAATAAGACTTCTTCTTCTGGGCTATTGCCAGTTTATTGAAACCTCTAGAGACTACTTTGAAAGGGCTTTTTACCCTCCTTCTACGAGAAAGACCACAGAAAGAAGGATTTTTGAATGTAGGAAGAAAGTCTCCAAAGAACCTTCCAATGGCTAAAAAGGAGTGAGCCTATCCCAGGTAAAAACTCACATGCTTTCCTTTCTGACTGTATTGCCTTAATCCTTATTATAGTAGATTGATTCGGTCGAATAAGCCGTAATTCATCTTTGCGTAGATGAAGAATCCTCACAGATTGAATACCAAGAAAGATCCGACTGAAGCATAATTTTGGACTACCTCAATCAATGCCCTCTCGACTTTGAACTTCTGCTTCGCCTTCGCCTAGTGAACCGAACATGTATAGTCTTCCACAGAACACCGCCTTGAACAGAAAACCGAGAATCACAACGGAAAAAAAAGCCAAGTCAATGCCCAGCTGGGCCTACGGGAACATCATATGGTAGTGGAGTTGTTACTGGTGGGGAAGGTCCGGAAAGCCCTCACTTTATTGATGGGACATTTTGATCCTCTTTTCCTCTCACCCGGACCCGGTTTTGGTTCAGGAAAGGGTCAACGCAAGGATCTTACTTCGAAGCAATCTCTGGAGTTTTCCCTTATCCGAACGGGTCTTGCAAGAAAATAAAATTGCATATTGAGCTCCAAATATACGCTATTGGGATGGGATGGCTCCTACTAGCTCCCCCCCCCTAAGAACCGCACGTGCGAGTTCCCCCGCATACGGCTCAAGTGGCGGAGGCCTTTCCTTCGCGCTTGGTAAGCGCTTCGCTGTAGCCAAGCTTCGACCGCGACTGCTCGTCGCTTCTGGCCGCCTTATTCCGTCACCCGAGATCCAAGTCAGCACCGGCAAAGATCTCTTGATTCCTCGCGGCCGGGCCGGCTTGGAAGCAAGCTACCTCTTGCCTATCTTCACCCCCTTTTAATAATAAGGTAAGCTTCCAAAGCTCCTTCCTTTCCTTTAGCTGGGTGAGCCTTCGCTTTTTGGATCGTCTTCTGCCCAATGCGGTACCCCCGTTTTTTGGTTCCCATTGGGTTTACCTTGTTCACAGGTCGACCCCATGGCAGCAAGAAAAGGCGATCTTGTGCTATACTCCGGTGATCTCTTTCCCTTAACCTTAAAGGGCACGCAAACTCCCATCGTGTCCCAGATCACATTCCGTGAATCGAAAGGGGAAGCCTACTCATCTATCAGCTCCTCTCGTAGATCGGTGCGGTTTTACGAAGCGTCTAAGCACAGTTCACTCACGTTGATCAATCAAGAGGTTTGCCGCCACTCCTTAAGGTTACCTCTTCGCAAAATTGAATTGGCGAAGTTCCGGAAGAATTGATGCCATTTTCGTTCAACTGGGACAGCCGCTTACTTAGAGTTTTCGGGTTGTATTCCCAAGCACCTTTGGTTATTGGTTGTGGTAGGCAAACATCCTTTCTCTACTGTTCTCGTCCGGGTGGGGATCGAGCTCGGACATCCGGGAAATAACATAACCTCACCTTTGAGGCAAAGTCTCGATTTCATCTATGGGTATCTTCCAATCCGTCTTTTTTGAAGCAACTAGGAGAAGTCTTGCATTTATTTCATCAAAGACGAAATGCTTTTTTGGGACAAAAGCAAAAAAGGGCCCTCCCAGCAAACCCAATCGCCAAGGCCAGAACCCCAGGGTAGCCCATTTTTAGGAGCAAGCCCGAAATGCAGCGACAGCGACCGAAGATGGAGAAAGCTGTTTTATCATACACTTCTTGCATTCTTTCCCACGCTTCATACCTCCTCTTTCTTCTTAAGGTAAGGTAAAGGGCCAGGCATGGTGGGGTAGGAGCATCCAGTCGGCAATCTTTTTGCCTTGACCAAGAAGTCTTATGTCCTCCGAGTCGCACGGCGTTTTAACCGAAAGAACTTCTTGCGCAATTCATGCCTTTCTGTTTTTATGACCAAAAATTGTTTCTTGATTTTCATTTCAAATTGTTCTCTGGACTTTTTATAAATATGAGGTGATCGTAACACAGTATATAAGACTCGTGATTCAGGCAATCCAATCTGCCTTGTGTAAGGCGGAAGCGGGTGATTAAAAGATTTCATTACTATGCCTATCTTGGTGGTCGTGACTTTTGGTGATCTTTCTTTTTGCCTGACTCTAACTCCTCCTTCTCTTTGTCTTTATAGAAAACCGCTTTTATGCCGTACCGTCCACCAATGTAGACGTAGTGGAGCGCTTTTCCAGCTGAAAAAGCTATGGCAAGTATCCTTTCCATTTCAGCGTTGCATTTTAATACATACCATACGAGAAAACCCAATACCATAGCCGTGACTACGATTATAGTAATCATTACTATGGTTATAGTATGATTATTTATTAATATTCTATTATAGAATGTACCCTCATCCTCTGTTGGTTTAGTTTTGAATTCTTCAATTCTGACTTCGGACCGGCTTGTTGTGTTGCTTCCTGTGGTTCCAATACGGTGGTAGCAGATCCTCAGGTCATGTACCAACTCCACAGCCAAAGATCGTACCTGCTTGTTTGTTTTGATTTTCTCCGTAGCGGATTTACCTTCGGGTTTTCTTCGCCTATCCTATGAAGCTTGCTTCGGTGCTGATGCTGTATGACCCCTAGAGGGATTCTCAACAAGACATGTACCCGCGAGCAGCCAGGGCTTGCTTATTGGTTTTGTGGATGGCAAGTAGACGAGCTAAAGCAAAGGCCATTCCTCGGGCTCGGGCAGCTAGTTCCCTGATGTCTTTCCCCTCCCATGTCCGAATACTCTCAGAAGGGAGGAAAGCGAAACAAGCAACAAGAGGCTATTCATGCTTCGACCGAGACGATTCCCCTTTATTCGATCAGGACTTATGAGACTAGCCAGACAATCCCAAGGCCAGTACTTCCAATGCTGCTGGTCACAAGGCCCTCCCACCGGAGACACTTCCCGCAGGTGGGTAAACTCTGACTGTGACAGAAATGCCGCTACTTGACGCTCTCATGGCTCACTCCTACACCGTTCGAGAGCCATACCCATGCCTCTCTCTCTACTTCTAAACAAGGAAATGAAAGAGAAAAGAGGATTACACGTAATAGCATGAGATAAGACTATAGAAAGATAGGAGATAGCTAGACTAATCCCCTTCCTTATGGAATCCCTTGTTCTATCTTTAAGACATAAAACGAAATAGAGATAGAAAACTTTCGTATTTTTAGAACTCTTTGATCCCCGCCAAAGTAGAGAAGTAAGTAGTCACGAGCTGGGTTCGAACCAGCACCCTGGGATAAAGGAAAACGAGAACCCAGTGAACTTCCTTTGTTCAATTCGTGACTTTTTTACCCTGGTTCGGTCCACCGGACTGTGCGGACTTACTCCAGCATGATTTGACTTATCGCTCCCTTCCCGCACTCCCCTCTTTTGCTCTTTGATCCGTTCTTCTGCTTCTGTGAACATGAATTCTATTCTATTCGTTTTCTTTATTCTTGGCCAAGGGCGAACTTCCCTGCATCCGGTGCTTGCAACAACAAGCACAACATGCACACGGATGAGGTGTTCTTTCGATCCCTGTCCAACCTATCCTTATTGAGTGGACTACTCCGTGCTTCCGGTTGTCCTCATATGTTTCCCGGAAGGCAGCGAAGTTCCGATAGGTCGTAAGACCAACGAAAACCACAACAATAGGTAAAAGAAATACCAGATTTTGTTCTATAAATGCATTAAGTATAGAACTTCATTTATCTAATTGAGGCATTTTCACTTTGATTTATTTATCTTTTAGTGAGCCCGCCCCTCTGTAGATGGAGAGCAGGGCCAACAAGAACAATCCATTTATACATAAAAAAAACCATAGCCCTTTTTCGTTTCGCCAACATTTCAGGATGCATCCGATCTCACAGCTCCTGATCTCGGGGTCAGAAGAGCCCCTAACTAGTGCCCCTAGCTATTTCCTATAACCATTCTTCTTTCTATAGCTATAGTACGCCCTATCCTTTATAAAAATAAAACCATTTCCCGGCAACTCGTTAATTCCTCTCTGCCCTTGTTCCTCTAGGAGTTCCAGTCTGGTCGATCATTAGATTGAGATCCGTGTGTGTGTGATAGGCTATGGGGCGGGTGAGTTTGTCAGCTTCACGGGAACCTTAGTAAGACCAGCATGCCACGTCGGTTGAATCTATTTTCACTATGAATTTCATTCCACTTCTATTTATTTTATCTATTTCGGGTATTGGTGGGCTGGGTGTTTGGATGCCCTTCGTCCCTACCATTCGACTTTGAACTTCTCCCAACTCCCCCTCTTTCTTAGGTGCTCCAAAGGCACACTGCTTCAGAAAGAAGGTACGTACGTCGACTCTATCGTTCGAGTAAGCATAAGCAGCTCGAGCCTCTTTCGTTGACCTGTACGATTCAGAGGGAGGCGATTCTAGTTGATGGAGTCTAATTTGCTGCAATGGCCTTTCTTTCTACTCAAGAGTAGGAGATCGATTCCACTACTCGATCGAGGTCGGAATGGGATCGGGTGTTTTTTCACGTATAACCGGAGTGTGCCCGGACCTGCTGAAGCAAATGAGGCGAGCTTAGGGTCGTTAGGCTACTAACAACAACAAGGAGCGTAGACCAGAGGTCAGTTTGCCGGGGACGTCGATTCTTTCCGGAGCAGGGATTGGTGGATGCGACAGCGCCTCTTGAGAAGAGTGTAGCTTGAACTCGAAATTGCTTATGTTAAGAAGGAGTATTCTGAGATATCGATAGGCTGATGAAGAAACATTTAAGAAATTTGAATTTAGATAGATAAAGTGATCCACTAGAAATATCGGAAGCGAAAAGAGATCCCCTTATTCTTAGGGGTGAGTAATACATAACCTACAAGCGTAAAAGCAGTCTAAGGTGAAAGCTACAAACCGAATCTACAGCCTGTGTAACTACACTACTTGCAGCCCTGACTCTAATATATCGGCTAGTTAAAACATAGTGATGAATCCCTCTTCTGATCTGAGGGATATTAATATGGTGTTTAGCGACCCTCGCAATGACGAAAGGTGGTTATCTTTCTTTACGATAATATCATCTTTCAACATGAGAATGGCATCTTTCTAAAATCATTAAGCCACCTTGAATCAACATCAACCGGGCTTCTTATCTTAAATATTAAATAAGTCTCCTATGTCTAAATGGAACTCGTATTTCAGAGTACTAAATTGGACTCGTACTTCAACCAACTCCTTCTTTGCGGCGGGAAAATACTTTTTCTTTGTTCCTTCAGTGCTCATTACAAACATCGGCGATTCCCCATTTGAGGCGATTGGCGGAACTATACCAAGCTTTCGCTTGCCTGGCTGCCTACGTACCCAAATTCAGGATCAAGTCCACGTAGTTCTTTGGAACGGAACTCTCCGGATGAATAGATATCCCTGAAACAAAGATGAAGACTAGCTGCTTATTCTATCTTTGTACCTCTTTCACTACCTAAATCCAAATCGAACGATACCTGCTTTCATCTTAAATAGTCTAAATATGGTTTTTTCACTAATCAAACTAGATATTGAAATTCAGATACCATGATGGGAGGCAGATTCCTCGTCTGAGGTTTGAAAGTAGCCTTTTCATTACATTACTGAGATCGGCATATTAGCTCATATGATTAAGAGACCGAACTCTCAGTCCAGGAGTTGCAGAAGGGATAGAAGGATCTAGGCAAGTAAAGAACTTGCTTTGCTCTTCATAGGATCATTCGCCTTAAGGCTCTCTCAGTGAAATTCCAAAAAACAGATTATGGAATGAAATTGATGAGAACTGTCTTGTCAGAAAAGCAAATCTCAGTAGTTCCAGAGATGGATCGCCTTGGCTACAAGGCTCACTCACTCCCTTGCTTTAGACGTATAGAAGGAGTACTTCTCACGAAATGACTTGCAGTGGCACTGAGAAAGAGAAAGAAGAATGTGCTTTAGGCTGTACACCTAATTTTCCTGGGATTGTAGTTCAATCGGTCAGAGCACCGCCCTGTCAAGGCGGAAGCTGCGGGTTCGAGCCCCGTCAGTCCCGACGGATTCAATAAATACATCAATTTCTCTCTCCATTTTCTGTGATAAAGGGGGACAGGATCAGAGGAGTGAGCCGATACGTTCATGTAGGGCGCATAGCGATACTCACACCCAGCACTGGTAGTTGTCCACGAAGTACTAAGGCAAAGAAAGTTCAAGGTAGGGTTCGGGTAGGCTATCTCCCGGGGACGGGTTCAGCCAGGCCAGTCCGAGCTTGTTGTCGAAATGCACCGTGGGTCACAGCAATGGACCAAGATTTGACTAAAGAGAAGAAAAAGAAAAGATGGGGAGCTCAGGAAGCCTTTAGCCCTCTTTCTTTATTCTAATTATATTAGTAAGTAAGCTCTCGCAACAGTGGACATTATTTTCTCCCTCACCGCACCTTACCCTGATATTGATATCGTGCTTTGTTATAGAGATATGGGATTGAACCTTCAACTAAGCACAACGAAAAAGATCATTCTTGGAGCAAGCTTAATCCTTAGAGCAACTAAAGAGATACAAAGGGAGAGAGAGCTTGCTTCTTCTAAGCTATTAGATTGGCATTCCTCACTACTTATTAAATTCGCTATTTGCATACCTAGACGATTGATCAATGAAGCTATCGCGACTGGCCAGATTCGTTGATAGTAGGCTTTGTACCGCTTTGCGCCGTTCACCGCTACACAAGACATGAGGTTTAGGCTGACGCCCCTTTTTCCCACTTCAATGCGCTACGCTGGCTGTCAGAAAGAGTCCAATCCCGAGGAGAGGCCCCTTTTGTTCAATAATCCTTCACCGGCACCGGCAAGAAAAACCACTGGGATCAGTAGGAATGGTGTCACCGAGATATCACTATATCCGATCTTCTCTTACGACATTTCTTGTCCGATTTCCATGTCGAGTTTAGGAAGGGTTTTCAAAATCACCGGTATATAAGATGCAAAAAGTCTGATCTGAAGGCACTCTTCAGAAGGGAAATTCAGGTGCTAACTTTCGTCGATATATAAGATGAAAAAAGGATCAATTGAAGGCGCTCCTCAGAAAGGAAATCCTCGAGCTACCAAAAAACCCGGCAAAACGTAAAATGGATCGATTTGAATCGAAGTCTATGAATGGAAATGAAGTTTCATCGTTTTTTACGGGGTATTGGCGATAGGCGGGCAGAAAAGGGAGGTTCGAAATTAGCCTAGACTTCCTTTCTTTCAAGTTGGTTCTATGATGGATTGGTCCCCGAAAGAGACTAGTAGGCAGGCCTAAAGCCAAGTGGCTAGGAGCCGGGTCCATATTGGTTTAACGAAGTCCCGCCACTCACTGGTGTTCTAATAAGGTTTAGCGACAGCCATGGGTTTGTTATAGCTTCAGGTTACGAAGTAGAAAGATAGAGCAAGAGAATGAATGAATCTAAAGGTCCTCCCAAGAAGGCTAATGATGCTTGGGAAGTGGCTGTAGTAATCAATTCGGGCATAGGCCAAAGCAAGAACTAGGAGTTGTTCAGTGAACCTTCTACATTGATTAGTACACCTTGTGGAAGGTCTTATTCATCACTATAGGGAGTCATCGGTGTAGCTTTTTCAGAAGCTAGATCGTATTGTATTTTTTGTAGCTTCACTTTCGATAGGCCTACATCTCGCCTTCCACTACCGGCAGAGGATCTGCGACTCCCGGAACTTAGACGTACCGCTCTCCACAAAGCCGTTTAGGGATCGAACGAGTATGGCCTGGAACCCATCTTTCTCAACCGAATAAAGTGAATAGGCAAAGGAAGAATTGCTTCTCTAATTCCACTGTGCGTAGATTGAACTCTCCACTTTATGTAGGCTCGGGTGGTGTGTGTATTGTGGTTGGTTACATCAGTTGATTCACTCCTTCCTCAGCATTCGTCGATTGGTGGCGTGGGAAAGGGGAATTTCTACCAGAGAGGAGCTCCTATCTATAAAGAAAGGGCAGACTGCCTTGTCCGCACTGATAGGACAGCTACGCACCTTTACTACCACCGACTGGAGGCCGGATTGCTACCAGAGAAAGGGGATCCTGCTCTTGATCCAGTTACGCAAGGTCTGGCATGTGTCCTTGAGTCCTCTTCTGCCACGTGTCGCAGGGCAGCAAACCTAGAAAAAAAGGGTACCGTATCCGAGCTCCTGCTAGCACTGAGTGTCTTCTTTCCACTAGGCTGAAATACGGCATCTTTCTCACCCGTGCGCACGCATCTCGCTTCTTGCTCCCTGACCCATATGGCCTTTCTGACTAACTTCCTGATCCTCTCTCTATAGCAGACTGGGACTACCAACTCGCTTGCATGAGATGATGGCATTTCTGCTTTCACGAAGTCCAGCAAGCAAGGAGCTATTTCGTATAATAGAAGAAGGTTGAGGAAAAGAAAAGCCAGTGCTATCGTATAATAAGAGATAGGGCTAGAGGCTTTAGCTTCCCTATCTATTCCAATTCGTGTAAACCGAACATCAAGTACGGCTTTGAGCTACATCTGCTGCTTTGGAAAAGGAAGGTGGTAGGCGGAGAAGTAAGTTAGAGTAGCCCCTCGGTAAAGAAAGAGAGTTGGCTAGAAGCTTGATCAACCCGTCTCGCAGTCCAACTAACCGATAGTCCGATACCGAAAGGTAGCTAACGAGAAAGCTGTCAGCTCCGAACCTATAGTTTGAACCGTAAACCAACCCAGTCCCGACCGGTCTCGACGTAACCGATACCGTTGGAGGCGGAATCCCGTGCATAAAAGACCTTCGCATACAAGACCTGATAGCAGGAGATCTTCCCAGTTGGAAATCGGCCTATCATATCAAACCTTCCACACTGGACTTTGGAGGGCCTTCCTTCCTGAAGAGTCTGAACAAAGAGCTTCCACGCTTGTTGATCTAATGTCAACTTCAATGAAGACAATTCCAATAGAAGAATAGGAAGCATTTTTCTTTCTTTCCACTGAAACCCCTAGCTTAGTCCTTTCCTACGCATAGGCTGAGAGGGAGAAGTAGATTCTCGCGCTGAAGTTGAAACAACCAGTAGCATCCGCGGAGTAGGCCCTTCTCTTCTAACTTCTTATTCCATTGAGTTGAAGCATGAGAAAGAAGAGGTCTTTGCCTTTCCAATAGCTTTGATTGACGAATAGTTTTTAATAGTTTGAATTTGAATCTCGGGAATAAATAGTTTTCAAACGGGCGTCTACTATTTCATATAAAAGAAAGGCTTGACAACCAAGAGAACAATCCGTGGACGAAGACTCTTCAGAAAGCGGAAGAAGAACTAAACGAACGGCCTAACGATAGAAGACACAGCCCAAGCAGAGCTGACAAGTTCCCATTTCGATCCAAGCATTGTTGTGAAAGTGATCGCAAATTCGAGTTATCTTAGGAGAAGTTAATTCAAAGTTCCTTCACACCTGTGCATGCTTTCCGAGTGAAGCGTTGTCATCGATTTGACCTATTTTTGTGATCGATTGAATTGGCCTCATGTGACCTTAACCTTATAAAAGTCTTCCGGGTTTTTTAATTTATAGAAATAAGCAGAGGTATTCATATAGAAGCAAGTTCAGTACTCAATAGCTTGGCGCAACAGTAATGGAGCTTCCGACATCAAGGATGGTTGAGGTTTGGGTGGGGCTGGCAGGACTTAACAAAACTTATTCAATACATCGGCGGTCCTTACCATCCAGGCGTAGAGTACCTGCGATTCGTTAGGAAGCTCAAACCTTTCCAAAAGAAATAAATAAAAGAAATGATGATAAGAAAGAGATTCAGCTATCTTTTTGAAGGCGATAGTTCACAGTGCTTATTCTATATATACTTGAAAGGCCAACTCATGTTTCCACTCTATTTTCATTACGAAGATGTATCACGTCAGGATCCGTTGCTCAAACTGAATCACGCCAACGTTATGAAAGTTCCTGGATTATGTAAAATAAGAGTAGTCCCAAAGGCAGCACCTTCTATCCAAAATGGAAAATTGGCTATGGAGATTCCGTGCGGTCAGAAATGTTTACAGACACAGAGGTCTTCGACAGAAGAGTTGTTTCAACTTTATATCCCTCCAAACACGAATATACGAAATGTCATAAAAGTTGCCGTTCCTAGTTTGAATGTACCTGAGCGTAGATCAGGGAGGCGCCGCTTCATTTATTTTCTGCTATGTGCCTTCATAGCCAAAATTGGGATGGGGCTAGAAGTAGCCTTTTGTGACGGGATAAACGCCTTCTGCATTCCCGATAGCCCTGCCCCATTGCCAGAATTACCTGAATCGCCACCGCAGGGCAACCCACCTATGCCTATCCCTCAACCAGTACCTGTTGTGCCAGAACCATTGATTTCGGATCCACTCCGAAATCAAATCCTATATCAAAGATATACGACCCTCAATTGGGGGGGTCCTGGGGACCTAACCCGGATGGTTCGGATCATATCAAACCAAGGTTTGATTGAAACAAGGGTAGAGCAAGCCTTGCTCCAAGATGGCTGGAGCCCTAGGTCGATTCTAGCAAACTACACGAATATTCGGGGCCTTATTCACGCTCCCCAAGGCAGACTTTTGAATCCTCAAACATATGAAACCTACATGAGACAAATAAACGAACAGGGTACACGGCAAAGTGTACCCTATCGTCGAATTCTCAGAGCTATCACCAATTATGATATCTTGTTGGAAAGAGCAAGAAGAGCATAGTCGGGTCAGAGCAACACCATATCCATATCGAATAGTCTAGTACGTTCGGGCATCTCATCGGATAGTCCTGCCGGTGGTGAAACTACTTTGCCGTGGCTTTCCCTGTTTTACACTCGCCCCTAACAAAAAAACTTTCCCTGGGGTTGGGACTCTTTGGACTTTTCAAACTGAAACATCTGAGTACTTGGCAAAAGGCAAATTTCTGACCGAAAGGTTGGAGGGACGCCGAGATCCTTTGGAGCGGGATCTTCCCATCATGATCGACTAAATGGTAAGTCGCGTTGGAGATATTGGTTCAAATCCAATTCATGATTCCAGTTCAGAAGGACTTTTCATTCAATCGAAGACAGACATTGAGAACGTCTTTAGAGAACCAGCTAAACGCTTTCTTGCCTTCGGCCTTCTCTTAAGACTTTTCTCAAGTCGTCGTGAGAAAGAATATGAGAGCAACGGAAGACAGAACAACACGGATGAGAAGGAACGAAGTTCCGTAAAGGTCCTAGCCGAATTCAATCATTCAATCCTAGCCGGAGATAGATCTGCTTGTTACCGACCAGCGGAGTTGTGCTATGCTCGCCGCGTAAACTGACCTGTGGGGAATGGCTATGGAAATCGTCGTATGTCGGAGATGCACATCTTGTTGCAGGATCCCTCAAGAATAGCCGGCCGGTCGTTAGCGTGGATCTAAAAGCTCTGTTCTTCTAGTCCATAGAGGGGGATCTCTGGGCATTCCTTCTCGCGTTTAGACCGAAGCTGCGTTCTTCTTCTTACGGATTGGACTACTTCTAAATCCCGTGCATACACGATTGACTTATTTTATGACGTGACCAAACCCCGTCTTTTTGACATCAACTACTCTATGACCGATCGTTTTCAGACCTGCTTTTCAAGTATTATCTTAAGTAAAGTCTTTTCCAGAATTGGTCTTTAAACTATGCCAAAAACCCGGTTTTTTAGCATGATTGGACGATTTCTAAACAAGGCCAGCTATATGCGTAACACAAAAGGTTCGTTGGCGTGCATTGGCCTAGAGAGAGGACAGAGAATGTCCAACCTTCTAAGCAAGCAAAGAAAGTGAAGCAGCGGCAAATAGTCGTAGCTATGGTTTAGAAGTTGAATGTCCACCCCCTTCGTCTGATTGGCGTATTTATATACTAGAAGCGTGCGAGATCCTTTAACAATGATATCTTACCCAGCATCCAAACGTGGGTTTTCTGTACAAACACCGGCCTCTGAGAGCTGTACGAGTTACGAATGGAAACCAACTCCTTCTTTGCTTATCTTCTGATGGTTAGGATACCAGGTCGGCAGATGACTTCCCAGGATTAGCCTATTTAATAGCTTCATTTCGCACTCTCTCCCTTAGTGCGTGCCCCTCATCAACATTCGGTAGTCCCGAGCTGAAAGTCCGTCTTTCCTCGCCTTGCTAGGAGACTCCGGGGCAGAATCGGCATATTAAGTAAGGGGCAGGGATTGACGAAAGGGAAAGGGCATCCTCACTTCTTAGAAAGTCAGTTGCATAACCGGAACCGCAGCTGCGGAATAGGGATCATACTCCAGTTTCTGAACCTGTTCTTACTGACTCGCTTACTTTTTCTGCTGTTGTGGAAGAATCAGTTAAATAAGTTGTTACAGAACACGAATCTGCTGCTGAAGATAAAGCCTCAAGCTCTAGTTCCGATGCAAAGGCAAAGAAAGAAAGTTGACCTATAGGGCAAATGGCAAGACTCTGAGATTATGCCTTCGGCTACTTCACTCCTACCTTACTGAAAGGGCCAATCCACGACTACCCACTCAGTTGAGAGCTGAAACAAAGGCTAGCTTGATATGAGACATGATGGAGTCAGCATTGATATCAATATAGGCTTAGGCTTGAAAGCATGTTCACAGCTTAAGCCAAAGAGGACTTGGAATATAGCAACTGCTACTCTCGGGAGCAATAACAATAGAAAGAGAATGAGCCTAGGAATTCGCTTACATCCTTCAGTGACTTGTGATAGCTCTACAACTCGCTGCTTTTTTATGCTCGCTCCTTCCGCTTGGAAATGCTTGATTGAAGGAAGGCCTGTCGGCTAAGCAAGCTTACCTTAAGCTCAGCCACGCCACCGCACCCGTAAATAGTTAATACAACCTTTCCTCTCCTGCGCCGCGGGCTCTTTGTCGTGAGTCCATGTTCTAATGTCCCTCGTTCTGTTCCTTATCTTTTCTTTTTTGTCTAGCTCATATTCGTTTTTTACGTAGTTCAGTTTCAAGATCAGAAGGAATCTACCCACGCACGCCGGTTGGGTACTCGGGGTTCCATTTCCTGGTGGTCTAAGGTGAACCGTCTTTCTTCTAATGAATAAGATAGTGGATCGAGAAAGCGTGGGCCTAGTGCGTACTCCTTTAAAAGTAAGAGCAAGCATCTCTTGTCAATCGGATAGGAGCCTCCCTAAATTAAGAAAAGGAATTAGCCTCAAAACATGAAACCTTTATGTTTATGGGAAAAGGAATGGAATCTGGCCTCTTTCGTCCTAGGTCGGGGATCGATCCCCTTTTCAGAAAGCGAAGCCGAGAATAGCTTCCAATTGAATCATCACCATTGGCATGGGGTTCACTTGAAAGTGAAATTCATGAGCTTGTTAACGGTACCTGTCTTTTGATCACCTCTTGCTAGCTGTTCTACCGCCATCTTTGATGGTGGAACTTCCTGTAGCTTGATTTCGAACAGAGAAATTGTTCTTTCGGATAGACGAGCACACGTACGCGAAATCAAGCCAAGTAAAGATCGGCAAAAGAGAGAGCTTCCACCAAGGAAAGCTCAATCCCAACAGGATCACCCATCCCATGTGGAGTGGAGCATCAAAGTAACGTTTTATAAGCAGACTTTATGCCATAGAATGAAAAGTATCTAAGCTTTAAACTATTCGCTTTTAAGTCAACTGATGAAGACGCGAGGAGATAATCTTTTATTGAATTTTTCTTCTCTTAAGATATTTCGAGAAAAGCGGAAAGAGACTGTATCAAAGCAATCTTCGGAAGTGAGGCAAGCAGAGGATGAGGAAGATTGATACTCTCCTTTCTTTCCTCCGGTCTTGTATAAGCACGAGAATCCGGATGGTAGGAGCAGTCAAAGTGTAGCCTCTATTGGAATGACCCCTTTCATTTCGCGTATCTTCTTTTGGGCTAGCAGCCTTTGTTGTGCACACGTCCCGAGGTGAAAAGTATTTGTATACATATAGTTGGGCAGGCCAATTACCTGAACCTTGAATTTCATCTGCATTCCATACTACGGCTTCAACTAGTCCTTTCAACTGGGCAGTTTAACCAGCCCTCCTCTTATTTCTTCTATCTGTCCTACTTGCCACCCTTCGTCCAATGCCTTCATCGAGCAAAGGAAGGGACAAATCTCATTGTGTTAAGTGTTAACGAGCCGGCCAGTTAGAGTTGTTAATGGCGGGCTACGGTTTACCCTCTCCCGATATCGCTACTAAGTGTATGGATGCCCTAGATTACAAAGATATACGAGGGGTCTCGGTAATATCAGCAGTTTGCCTCACCCTCTCTTTGAGATTGGCTATGGGGGACACAAAACGTGAGTTTCTCAGGAAGAATCTTTCGTTCTAGTCTAGATGGGCCCCCTCCCTTCTTAGTTTTGTCCGCCTTCTTTATAATAAGAATATGGCAACCCGCGGCTGAGCCGAATAGAGTTGCTTTGTTGGTTGGAAAGATTGAGGAAGAGCTCTGAACATAACTACAGTTTGCACCTCTGATGAAGAAGGTGAAGCTGGAAGTATTATTACGTCTTTCCCCTCTAAGTCGATGTAGCGAACCGAGAAGCCAAGTCGCTTCAAGTATAGCATATTCCTTATCTGAAATCAAATTCCAGTCAATTCAGCTTCGGAACACCCTATGGAGTCTTGCCGTTTGAAGTTGGGAATGAGGAGCCGGCTTTTTTGTTGGCTCCTTATCTTTTCTTTCTTCTTGGGGACCGGCCATTTCCGCCCGACGCTCTTATCTTTCTACCGCGCCTTCCGGTTCTTCGGATGTTTAGTCACCGAGCTTCTTTAGGCTCTCCAGCGGGATGCACAGCCACCGTGATGATCATGGCCGCCTTTGAGTGACGACATCGGTACTCTGCATAGACCCATCCCTTCATCCCAACTCTTAAGTGGACGGAACTCATTTCTAGTCTACAAAATCCTAATCCCCGGTCGCTTGTCATTCTATTCTGTATGTTCAACCCTCGCGCCTGGCCTAGTTCCCTGGGGTCGCTACGTTAGGCCATATCAGGTTATGCTTATACGTGAACTAGGACTTATTCAACTATAGTTGTTCCCGCCCTTCAAGACACTCATAGAGTGAGAGCCGCCGTCTTGTTGCCTCTAGTGTTGATCGAATGTAACGTAGAGGTCAGACTCTCACTATAAGATAAAACTCGCTTAATCGCCATACAACAAGGATTTAGTTGGAGAGAAGCAGAGGACTAAAGAATCATGAATTGAGGTTTATTATAGCTTAGCACGAAGTAATTAAGGAAAAGGCAAGTTTATCTTTCTTTCAGTGGACTAAACTCCTTCTTTCAATCTTAGTATGTAAGAGATTCCGCTTCAGTTGAGGAACGAGCCACTGAGCGTTGCTTTTTCGAGCTCCATGAGATCGGATTAGGACCAAGAAAGAGAACAAAGGCCCCTGCCCAATCAGCATCCGAAAAGCTATGGAGATACAAAGAAGGACTAGACCGCAAACAAATGCCATAATCACGAGTACCATTGAGATATCGTAGTAGACGCTTGACGGCACACCAATGGCGCTCAGAAGGAGCATGCATAAACATAAACTGAAATAATTTGTTGACTGCGAAAGCAATATCCGGTCGTGTCATGAGAAGATATTAAAGGCTACCAAGCGGTACACGGTGGAGTCAGCTGGGGGAGAACCATCATGTAGAGAGAGAGAAGTACCAACAGCAAGAGGAGTGTTGGTTGGTTTGGAAGTAAGCATGTTGTGACGAGCAAGAAGATCAACAATATACTTCCGTTGGGAAAGAGAGCCGGGCCGAGAAAGCACTTCCACGCCAAGAAAATAAGATAAGGACCCCACCCCAACTCTTTAATAGAAAACCGCTTGGCTAACTGCTCAATAAGACGAGCAACAAAAGCATTATCATTCCCAGTCAAAAGAAAATCATCCACATATACGAGAAGATAAGCAGTGACGGTGATAAACAAAGAGCGATGTATCAGATTGAGCATTAACAAAACCAATGTCAAGCAAAAAACGCCGAAGTTCTTGGTACCATGCCCGCGGCGCCTGTTTAAGACCGTAGATGGCTTTCCGAAGTTTGCAAACGGGATGGAAAGTTTTTGTCAATAAAGCCGGGCGGTTGGGCCATATAGACTTCCTTGTCAAGATGACCATTTAGATTTAGAAAGGCGTTATTCACATCCAGTTGCCGAAGAGACCAAGCCCTCGACAGTGCTAAACTCAAAACAAGGCGAATAGTGGTAGGTTTAACGACCGGACTAAACGTATCAGAATAATCAATATCAGGACGCTGATGGAAACCTTTGGCAACAAGACGAGCTTTGAATTTATCTACTGAACCATCTGGCTTGCGCTTGATTCGAAATACCCATTTACAACCAACCAAATTTTCGGAACTGTTGGGAGGGACAAGATCCCATGTACCATTACGGAGCAAAGCATTAAACTCATCAGACATAGCATTGCGCCAACGAGAATCCTTAAGAGCTTGGAGTTGTTGGCTCGGTTTCAGTGGGTGACGGGGTGGAGAAAGATGGGGTTGGTTCCTCTACTAGAAT